GCGAAAAATGATAATAGATCCCGTCGTTAATAATTAATTTAATTAAAAAATAATAAAATATAGATGCTTATCGTTCATTAATGAGAGGTGAATCTTATGATACAGAAGAGAAAGGTGAAGAAATATACAGAAGTATACACTTTAGGTCAACATATATGTATGTCTGCTCACAAAGCGAGAAGAGTAATTGATCAAATTCGTGGGCGGTCCTATGAAGAAACACTTATGATACTAGAACTTATGCCTTATCGAGCATGTTATGCCATTTTAAAATTGGTTTATTCTGCAGCAGCAAATGCTAATCACAATAAGGGTTTGAACGAAACAAGTTTAATCATTAGTAAAGCCGAAGTCAACGAGGGCACAACTGTGAAAAAATTAAAGCCCAGGGCTCGAGGACGGGGTTATCCTATAAAAAGATCCACTTGTCATATAACTATCGTATTGAAAGATATATCTTTAGATGAAGAGGAAGAAATAGATAAAAGGAAATTCTATAAATTAGAGCTGAGGAATACTTAAAGGAAGAATATTTTATATTATAAAAAATAAAAATACGCTATATTATGTTATGCTTAAAAAAAATCGAATGAATAAAAAAAAAATACAAACGGATGTCACGTTTCACGATATATATAGTAGTGGGGGATTATGGGACAAAAAATAAATCCACTTGGTTTCAGACTTGGTGCAACCCAAGGTCATCATTCTCTTTGGTTTGCACAACCAAAAAATTATTCAAAGGATCTACAAGAAGATCAAAAAATACGAGATTGTATCAAAAATTATGTGCAAAATAATATGAAAATATCCTCTAATGTAGAGGGAATTGCACGTATAGAGATTCAAAAAAGAATCGATTTGATTCAGGTCATAATCTATATGGGATTCCCCAAGTTATTAATAGAAGACAGGACTCGAAGAATCGAAGAATTACAGACGCATGTACAAAAAGAACTCAATTGTGTAAACCGAAAACTCAACATTGCTATTACAAGAATTGCAAATCCTTACGGGCACCCCAATATTCTTGCAGAATTTATAGCCGGACAATTAAAGAATAGAGTTTCATTTCGCAAAGCAATGAAAAAAGCTATTGAATTAACTGAACAGGCAGGTACAAAAGGGATTCAAGTACAAATTGCAGGGCGTATCGACGGAAAAGAAATTGCACGTGTTGAATGGATCCGAGAAGGTAGAGTTCCTCTACAAACCATTCGAGCTAAAATTGATTATTGTTCCTATGCAGTTCGAACTATCTATGGGGTATTAGGCATCAAAATTTGGATATTTGTAGACGAGGAATAATAAGAACTTACTTGACTTATATTTAGTTATATCTGGTGATAAAACAAAAAATGGCAAACTCTTTCATTCTTTTTCTGGTAAATAATAAAAAAAAAAGAACAATTCTATAAGGTTGAATAAAAATTCGATTAATCATTTGATATAATTGCTATGCTTAGTGTGTGACTCGTTGGTTTTTTTAGGGTTGGGATTCCAAAAAATGGACAGCCCATAGTACAAACTGATAACTATAGAACTAATAACCAACTCATCACTTCGTGTTATCTGGATAGAAAGAACCAGTCAAGATATGATATATAAGTCATATCATTGTAGCAACTGAAATCTTTTTTACATAAAAAAAAAAATATGATTATGGGTTGTAAAGCAATATAAAGTATACAGATAAATGGAAGGGTGAGAGAAAGATAGAAAAAGAATATTAATGATATATAATTCCAATATGTAAGGTCTATGAGTCATCTCATATAAAGGGAATGTAATAAAGCATCAATACTGATTGATCCATAATTAGACAAATCCGTGCATAGAACAAAAAATCAAGAGCCCCGAGCCAATAAAGACTGAGAAGGTTGACTCAAGAATAAATTTAATTGGAGGCTCCGTTGTAAAATTCAGACCTAATCATTAATCGAGAAGTGGTGGGAACGACAGAACCTGTGAATGCATAAGATTCTATTGAAAACGAATCCTAATGATTCATTGAGTAGGATGGCGGAACGAACCAGAAACCTATTCATTTATTCTGAGAGGTCATGTCATAGACTAATCTTACAACTGAATGTTGAAAGAGTAAATATTCGCCCGCGAATTTTTTTTTTATTTCTAAATTTTAGTCGATTCGAAATAAAAGGAAAAACAAAATAAAGATTCATTATAGCGTTCTACCAAAACGACATTATCTATAAATAGAATACGTATTAAATTATATATTAAAACACAAAAAATTTCTAATTTATAATCGATTAGATCAAATTTCAAAGAATCCCACGATTCCATATATTATTAACCGTGTATTTTTTTTTTTTTAATTTTTTAAAATTGTTTAATTCGCGAGGAGCTGGATGAGAAGAAACTCTCGTGTCCGGTTCTGTAGTAGAGATGGATGGAATTGCTAAACAACCATCAACTATAACCCCAAAAGAACCAGATTCCGTAAACAACACAGAGGAAGAATGAAAGGAATATCTTATCGAGGTAATCGTATTTGCTTCGGTAGATATGCTCTTCAAGCGCTTGAACCCGCTTGGATCACATCTAGACAAATAGAAGCAGGGCGGCGAGCAATGACACGAAATGCACGCCGCGGTGGAAAAATATGGGTACGCATATTTCCAGACAAACCTGTTACAGTAAGACCTACAGAAACACGTATGGGTTCGGGGAAAGGATCTCCCGAATATTGGGTAGCTGTCGTTAAACCCGGTAGAATACTTTATGAAATGAGCGGAGTAGCAGAAAATATAGCTAGAAGGGCTATTTCAATAGCGGCATCTAAAATGCCTATACGAACTCAATTCATTCTTTCTGGATAGGAATGTAGAAACAAACGAAAGGGGTTTTGGGGATGAAAAAAAAACAATTGCAGGTTTCTTTTTTTGTTTTGAACAAATAATATTTATTTTTTTTATTTATACCTTTGCATTGAAAAAGAAAAAACCGATAAAAAAATGATATGATTCAACCTCAAACCTATTTGAATGTAGCGGATAACAGCGGGGCCCGAGAATTGATGTGTATTCGAATCATAGGAGCTAGTAATCGACGATATGCTCATATTGGTGACATTATTGTTGCTGTAATCAAGGAAGCAGTACCAAATACACCTCTAGAAAGATCAGAAGTGGTCCGAGCTGTCATTGTACGTACTTGTAAAGAACTCAAACGCGACAACGGTATGATAATACGATATGATGACAACGCTGCGGTTGTTATTGATCAAGAAGGAAATCCAAAAGGAACCCGAATTTTCGGCGCGATCGCCCGGGAATTAAGACAGTTAAATTTCACTAAAATAGTTTCATTAGCACCTGAAGTATTATAGGGGAAGACCTTAATATAGTATTTGAATGAAATTGATTCAATTTATTTAATTAATTAGTAAATTGTTTATCTATCACGTATATATCTTTAATAATTCATAAATATTAAAAAATTAAGAAAAAAAGAAAAAGAGCATGTTGATTATATCAAAATTAGGGGGAAACAAAAATCTTAGTTTATCATGAGTAAAGACACTATTGCTGACATAATAACCTCTATACGAAATGCTGACATGAATAAAAAAAGAACAGTTCGAATACCATCTACTAACATCACTGAAAATATTGTTAAAATCCTTTTACAAGAAGGTTTTATTGAAAACGTGAGAAAACATCAAGAAAGCAATAAATATTTTTTGGTTTTAACCCTACGACATAGAAGAAATAGGAAAGGACCATATAGAACTGTTTTAAATTTAAAACGGATCAGTCGACCCGGTCTACGAATATATTCTAACTATCAACGAATTCCTAGAATTTTAGGCGGAATGGGGGTTGTAATTCTTTCTACTTCTCGAGGTATAATGACAGACCGAAAGGCTCGACTAGAAGGAATCGGCGGAGAAGTTTTGTGTTATATATGGTAATCTTTATAATAGCCGACACGTTCATATTTGTGAAAAAAGAGAAAGGACAAGTTTATAATATTATCCCTCTTACATTAGTTGATACTTCAAAGCGGTTTTACTTGGAATGAAACAACAAAAATGGATTCATGAGGGTTTAATTACTGAACAACTTACCGATGGTATGTATCTTCCGGATTCGTTTAGATAACAAAAAAATTATTCTGGTTTTTGTTTCGTAAAGGATTTCATGTAGTTTTATACGTATACTACCAGGAAATAGACTAAAAATTGAGGTAAGTCCTTATGATTCAACCAAAGGGCGTATAATTTAGAGACTCCAAAGCAAAGACTTGAATGATTAGGCGGTTTTTTCAATTTCAACATTCTTTCGTGAGGATACACAATTCGAAATTAAAAATTTCAAGAAACTTATTTTCTTCCAATAAGTAGATTCGGAATTAAAAAAAGGAATGACAAATATGAAAATAAGGGCCTCCGTTCGTAAAATTTGTGAAAAATGTCGATTGATCCGTAGGCGGGGACGAATTATAGTAATTTGTTCTAACCCGAGACATAAACAAAGACAAGGATAATCTTTCGAAATCTAAAGGACCCGATGTACAGATGTACAAATAAATAAATAAAATAAGTAAAAAAAAAAAAAAAAAAAGAATAAGGATCTGTTTTGACATGAAATGGATATATCCATATATCTCTGACTTATATTTATGAGATGATAAAATATGGCAAAACCTATACCAAAAATTGGTTCGCGTAGAAATAGACGTATTGGTTCACGTAAGAATACACGTAGAATCCCCAAGGGAGTTATTCATGTTCAAGCAAGTTTCAACAATACCATTGTGACTGTTACAGATGTACGGGGTCGAGTAATTTCTTGGTCCTCTGCCGGGGCTTGTGGATTCAAGGGTACAAGAAGGGGTACACCATTTGCCGCTCAAACCGCAGCAGGAAATGCTATTCGGACAGTAGTGGATCAAGGTATGCAACGAGCAGAAGTTATGATAAAAGGCCCGGGTCTCGGAAGAGATGCGGCATTAAGAGCTATTCGTAGAAGTGG